TGGTGAAAAATTTTAGGGAAGAAATATGCGTATTTATATTAATTATGCGTGTATCAGAATTAAAATGGAGCGGGTAGCGGGAATCGAACCCGCATCGTTAGCTTGGAAGGCTAGGGGTTATAGTCGACGTCGAGTCAGCTTTTCTTTTTGACGTCTCTAATTCAAAACCGAACATGAAACTTTGGTTTCATTCGGCTCCTTTATGGAAAATGGATAGATTCCCAAATCTAAGTAAAAAAAAATTTTTCAACCCATAACACCTATGTTAGCTTTTTTGTCTGAATGTATTCAAAACAACTCGCTTTATAGATGATCCCTCTAGAAGGGGGTAATTCTAACAAACATTTCTAGTTATTTCGTTCTCTATTTCTACTGTGCGAATCCTGAGGAAAAGAGTTGTGTTTCCACCGAGCTGAAACAATATGTTGATGGCCCTAGTAAAACAAAGTCATCATTTAATAGCTATTTCGCTTCAATTTCCCTTCTACAAAGAACAAATTGAAGATCTAGTTACGATTGAAATACACTTTTTTCTTCATCCATGGACCCTTTATTCATACTCATTCAATTGGAAGTTTTGATCCAACTAAAAAAAATTATGCTTCGCAATTCCATAATCCAATTTTCAATTTGGAATTGACCCTTGGCTACAAATCACGAGAATGTATATTCTTCCTCAAATCTGTCATTGAGAGGTAAAGGATAAAATCCTTTTAAGAAATAAAGTTTTTGCTCGGAATATGAATTAACCGAAAGACCCCTTAACTATTTAAGGGATTAATAGAACGAATCACACTTTTACCACTAAACTATACCCGCTACAATTGATTATTGTATATGAATGGAATCTTTGTCGAACAAGGGAATCCTACATAATAAAGATAGGATCAGAATAGAATTCTGAAATTTGAGCGTTGACATTTTTTGTCGGGAGAACTTGATGAGGTAGGAAAAGAAGTTTTATTAAAAAAAGGTTATATCTTTAATTTTGCTGGGGAGTTCTTTAAAGTAAAGAGCCACTGAAGTCAGAAAAAATTGTGTAAGAATCCGTAGCTCCGTTTTTTCAACCTTCCCCTCCTTTACAAGCAAATACACAATTTTCTCAAAAAAGAGGGAAAGTTTTACTCTTTCATTTTTTGAAGATACCCTTTAGCTCGATTTCTTTTACTCATATTCCACTGGTAAATTTTAGGAATTCGAGCAAATCAACTGGCTTTAGTATAAAAACCCGGAGTCTTTTTTATGGACTCAACTCAAGTGTTCAAATAAAGACTGCCCTTGAAGAAATAACGAAATTATAGTTATAATATTAAGAAATCGGATAGGTCCTTCTTTTTCCAAATAAAAAAAGCAAAGACGCTTCTATCCTATACCATAAGATTGGAAATAGTCTTCCGTGTTCCTGTCGTTGTTTTTTCAATAAAATGAGTTGATCTATCATTCATTGCGTTGGAATAAAGCAAGAAATGGCCCGGCTAGGTACTGACCAGGCCGGGGAATAAAAGGAGCTTTCGGATAAAATAAGGGGGGAGATTCTTTTTTTCTTTCTATGGAAGATATACCCATTATCGAAATGAAATTCGAGTTGGATTGCTAATCCAATTTGTATCTATCTTATCTATCTATAGAATAAAGTGAAAGAAGAAAAAAATACTTTTTGTCTTCAGGCGTAACATAGTAATTTTTTCAATTGGGAGAGATGGCTGAGTGGACTAAAGCGGCGGATTGCTAATCCGTTGTACGATTTATTTGTACCGAGGGTTCGAATCCCTCTCTTTCCGTTTCCTCCGATGACTTGATCTTTTTTTGCATTCAAAAAAAGATCGAGACCCTTTCATTTTATCTTATTTTATCATAGTTAAATGTCTGGAATAAAAAAACCATAATAAAATTAATAAATCAACAAGCAAGAAAAAAGCTTTTTCCTCTTTTTTATTCCTCACGTCCAGGATTACGTCCTGGATCATTAGATAGGAATCCGAAGATAAAAAGAGAAACAAAGAATATCACTACTGTGTAAACGAAGAGTTTGAGAGTAAGCATTACACAATCTCCAAGATCATTTTTGTAAAAAAAGGGAATAGACTATCCTTTTTTATACCACATATCCTCTTTTTACACCAAGAAACGAAGTAGTTTCTCGAAAATAAAGTAATTTTCAGAAATTCTTTTGGAATAAGATTCTTTCGGTACGGAAACGATTTTTATGACCTAATTCTATATTGTGGGGGACCCTAAATTTAATAGGGCCCTTGAAGTAGAAGGTCAAGTTTGGGGAGGTGATCCAGATTTCTCGCGATTATCCAAGAATTCAAATGTTGGGATCGAGGGTTCAGAATGGAAGACTTAGCTGATCTTATTAATTGTTAGAATCTTTTTTATCGAAAAAATCATGCTGTAGGACAGTAGTAAAAAAATCTCATCGAAAACTTACAGCAGCTTGCCAAACAAAGGCTAAGAGAAGAAAGAGCACAGGTATTACTGGCATAACATCTACAATTGGATTGAAAAAAGCATAAGCCTCGGGCAATTTGGCGAAGAAAAAACTACTCGAATGAAGGGCAGAATTAAGACAGATACAGATCAAACTAAAGATATTAAGCATAACAAACATTTCCTTCTTGGAGATAATTGTATTTTGATTGAGTTATTGATATTAAGGAAAAAAACGGAGAAAGTAAGGTAGACCAAAATTCTTCTTTTTTTTTTACTTGCTCAATCACAAATCCTTCAATTCTCAACCGAGAACAGAAGGAGTCATACTTTCATACAATATCTTAATTGAATTCTATGTAATGATCAATAAATTAAGTGAAATTCTACAACTATATGCATTAAATCCTAGCAACAATCTACTCTATTCCATATATATTTGGGTGGGAATTGACGAATAAACAATACGGATATTAGTGTTTATTGGTGTCAAATATAAATATAAATGGGGCGTGGCCAAGCGGTAAGGCAACGGGTTTTGGTCCCGCGACTCGGAGGTTCGAATCCTTCCGTCCCAGAGCAGTCCAATTAGGTTCAAAGTGTAATGTTGAATAAAATCTAATCCCTTTTTCTGAGTTCTACTGATTCTTTTCTGAATCATATCTTTCCTTTTTTTCTCGCAAAACAACTCAGGGCAAATGACATGCCGATAGAGCTAATATCCTACCTGGCTAGGAAATAGCTCATTGAGCTATTGAATTCAAAAATTAGATGGGCTCTTCCGCGTCTGCCCGTTCCGTCGATATTCCTAGTTGCTTAGAAAGACTTTATGGTCTATATCCATTTGAATTTAAAATAACGCATTCAAAGCGAAAATACGAAAAATACTCTAGCTTACTCCCCTATATCTAAAGTAAATAGGGGAGTCCAGTTATTAGAATTCTCTGTGGATTTGTCAATCTAAACTAAACAAGAAGGGGCTCTTGGGACTAATTGAATTTTCATTTCATCACCGAAATAATGATTAATTCAAAATCTATGCTATGGGTGATTGAGTTAGAAATGAGCTATCTATTAAACTTTTTTAACTACTGGCTATGATATGATTGCGAAATCCTTTAGTTGATTTCACGATAAAATAATCCAAATTATATTGAAATAGAAAATATTAAAACCGAAACGCTTTTAATGATGTTTTATCAATCTTTGGTACTCGAAGAGATGTGAGTGAGATTTGTTCATTTTTATTCTATCGACTCATTTCTGGCCTTTCCAGTTCATTGGACTCGTTTCTTTGGTTATTAATATTCATTTTGTTCCGGTATTATAAATCTAATTAAAGACCCTTCCCTTCCTTTATTTTAGTTAGGTGTTTTTAGCTTAGTTGTTCGAGAAAGGTTGAATCTTTCATGATTTATCGTCTTGAACAATCTGTTCTGTTGAAGATGCAGATTAACTAAAAGCGCTTTTTCTTCATGTTCTTTATAAATTTTTTTGTTCATAGAATAAAAGATAGGGTTAATTAAATTGAATCCTTTGCGGAGACTTCTCCAGAAAAAAGGACCTTTCCATATGATTACTATGTACCGATTGAACCAATGACTATTCATGATTCCATATTGAATCAATTCCATACCGGCTCCAAACTCGAGGAAAGTTATGGTAAAACTTCGTTTAAAACGATGTGGTAGAAAGCAACGTGCGACTTGAAGGACATGATCGGTTGTGGATTCTTACATCCACCATTTTATAGAGGAATGAAGGTGCTCTTGGCTCGACATAGTTTGTTCTGTTTCACTAGAACAATCCCTTTTTGTTGGGTTGTAAATAGTACATGATGGAGCTCGAGCAGAAAGGATTGATTCATTTCTCAGGAGCAAGGGTCTAGGGTTAGTGTCAATCAATAAGTCGGAACAACTTCGTAAGTATATCTTCAATATAGAAATCGAAAGGATCCAATCAATTCGAGCAAACGTTTCCAAAAAAAGGAAATGGAAATTCTTTTCTTGGAATTAATTGTCAAAAAACTATTTTGATCAAAACAAAAGTGTATCGCACGGGAATCAATCCTTCATCTGATTCTTCGATAGAAAGAAATCACAAAAGGTATGTTGCTGCCGTTTTGAGAGATTAAAGATCACCGAAGTAATGTCTAAACCCAATGATTCAAAGCAACGATAAAGGATCCCGGAACAAGCAAACACCATTTTCTGTTGTCTCAACAATAGGTTCGGTCAGGGCGAGGAATAAAAAAAAGGACTCTAAACAAGACAAAGCAAGGGGGTTAGAGACAGCTCAATAAATAAAATGTCTAAGCTTAAGGATTTACCTTTGAGCTCTTTGATAATTATACAACTTGAGTTATGAGTACGAATGGTTTTTTCTTTTCTGCGGGAAGAAAGAAAAAAAGGTCTAACGGGTTTGATGATTTTATCAATCTATTTGGAACTATATGCATAAATTCAAATCATTCTTTCTCGAGCCGTACGAGGAGAAAACCTCCTATACGTTTCTAGGGGGGGCGTTGTTCATCTACATCTATCCCAATGAGCCATCTATCGAATCGTTGCAATTGATGTTCGATCCCGAAGAGAAGGAAGAGATCTTCAGAAAGTGGGTTTTTACGATCCGATAAAGAATCAAACTTATTCAAACGTTCCCGCTATTCTCTATTTCCTTGAAAAAGGCGCTCAACCCACAGGAACCGTTCATGATATTTCAAAGAAGGCAGAGGTGTTTAAGGAATTTCCCGTTAATCAAACGAACTTAAAATAATGAACAAAGAAAAAGAAAGTGGGGTTCCATAATGTGAACTTCCTGGAATTTCTTCGTGTTTCACTCTTTTTATTGTTCTATTTATACTAATTTACTATTAGATTGCTTTCATATAATCCCATATTATCGATTATCGAAATAATGAATAATGAAATCTTTTTTCTTGATATGGTTTTTGTGTTAGGATGACACGAAGAAAAGGGGGTTAAGCTTGCTTATTGCCCCTTTCGTTATATTCGAGTTTTTTTCTTTTGTTTTCAACGTTCATATTGACAATAGTGTATTGAACAAATATAATTGGATCGTGGATAAATAGATCTATTTATCCACGTCCCATAAGTTTTGTTTTTTACTTCATAAAAAAGCGCTTGTTAGATTTTCTGTAACACAAGAGGACCCTTTTTTTATGATTTATGAAAAAATAGAAAAAGAAAATAGAATTTATCTTTATCTGGGAATTTCTTCTATTTTCATATGATTTGTTCATTTTTCTATTCAGAATCGATCCTAAAAAGTTTTTGTAGATTTGTTGCTAGTTTAATCCTTTGATGTGGACGTTCAATCTAATCTATTTCTTTTTTTATTTCGATCGTATCTACACAAAATAATTACATTATTTGGGTTGCTAACTCAACGGTAGAGTACTCGGCTTTTAAGTGCGGCTAGATTCTTTTACACATTTGGATGAAGCAACGGATTCGTCCATACCATTGGTAAAGTTTGGAAGACCACGACTGATCCTGAAAGGGAATGAATGGAAAAAATAGCATGTCGTATCAATGCAAAACTCTGAGAATTTTTCGTCCTTACCAGATCGGTACAAAATATTGTTTGAATTCTTGGAGCGTGACAAAAGAAATTCACGGATGGGTCGAGTGAATAAATGGATAGAGCCCTACGGCTCCAATTATAGGGAAATAAAAAGCAACGGGCTTATATTCTTTATTTGAATGATTACCCGATCTAATTATACGTTAAAAATATATTAGTGCCTAACGCGGTAAAAGGTTCTCCTAGAAGTGGATTATCTATTTTTTTATGAATCCTAACTATTCACTATATCTTCATTTTAGTATGGAGGGGAGACGAATGTGTAGAAGAAGGGGTATATTGATAAAGATTCATTTTTCCAAAATCAAAAGAGCGATCGGGTTGCAAAAATAAAGGATTTCTAACCATTATCGATTGGATTAAAAAAGGGAAGATCCGTTGATTAGCCTATCTGTCTCCGAGGTATCTAGTCTTTTATAACTATATACCTTGTTTTGACTGTATCGCACTATGTATCATTTGTGAACCAAAGAAATCCTTTGCCTTTAGTTTCAAATCGAATTGCAAATGAAGGAATTAGAAGCATATTTCAAAATAGATAGATCTCGGCAACAAGACTTCCTATATCCACTTCTCTTTCAGGAGTATATTTATGCACTTGCTCATGATCATGGTTTAAATGGATCAATTCTTTATGAATCCGTGAAAAATGTAGGTTATGATAATAAATCTAGTTCACTGCTTGTGAAACGTTTAATTACTCAAATGTATCAACAGAAAAATTTTAATTTGATAATTTCAACAAATGTTTCTAAACAAAATAAATTTGTTGCACACAACCCAAATGTTTATTATCAAATGATATCCGAGGGGCTTGCAGTCATAGTAGAAATTCCATTTTCACTACGATTAGTATCTTTTCTAGAAGGAAAGGATATAAAAAAATCTCATAATTTACGATCAATTCATTCAATATTTCCTTTTTTAGAGGATAAATTATCACATTTAACTCATGTGTCAGATATACTAATACCCCACCCCGTCCATCTGGAAATCTTGGTTCAAATCCTGCGCTCTTGGATACAAGATGTTCCCTCTTTGCATTTATTGCGATTCTTTCTCCATGAATATCGTAATTGCTATAGTCTTATTACTCAAAATAAAGCAATTTCCCTTTTTTCAAAGGAGAATCAACGCTTTTTCTTCTTCCTATATAATTCTCATGTATATGAATGCGAATCCATATTAGTTTTTCTCCGTAAACAATCTTTTCATTTACGATCAACATCTTTTGGAATCCTTCTTGAGCGAATAAATTTCTATGGAAAAATGGAGCATCCTGTAGTAGTGTTTAGTAATGATTTTCAGACCTTCCTATGGTTGTTCAAGGATCCTTTTATGCATTATGTCAGATATCAAGGAAATTTAATTCTGGCTTCAAAGGGAAGTCCTCTTTTGATGAATAAATGGAAATGTAATCTTGTAAATTTATGGCAATGTCATTTTTCCTTGTGGGCTCAA